GACCACTGGCTTCTATAATTGCGTATTCCATTGAATAAAAATTATATAACCCTAAGTAATAGTTTTTCAAATTTCTTGATACTATTCTGTTTTATTTTTTAAATTCTAAGTCAAACATAAAAGTCCTGGCATAAGCTATCTTCCCAAAGGACTACTCCTTAAGTATTGTAACTGTTATAGCGTTTCACCATTGAGTTCGAAATGGATCAATGTGGTTCCACTATCCTTTAAACACCAAGACAATATTTTTTAAAGCTAGAAAAAAGTTCAAGTCCTCGATCTATTAGTACATCTCAGCTTAATATATTACTATACTTCTACTTGATGCCTATTTGCAAACCGTTCTTAAAAGAGCGGTTATGTAACGGCTAGTCTTGCCGTGATCTTACTTGTTTTCACAATAAGAGTACTCATCTTGAGGTGGGCTTCCCACTTAGATGCTTTCAGCGGTTATCCTTTCCATACGTAGCTACCCAGCGTTTACCATTGGTATGATAACTGGTACACCAGCGGTATGTTCTTCTCGGTCCTCTCGTACTAAAGAAGAATCCTCTCAATACTCTAACGCCTACACCGGATATGGACCGAACTGTCTCACGACGTTCTGAACCCAGCTCACGTACCGCTTTCATGGGCGAACAGCCCAACCCTTGGGACGTACTACCGCCCCAGGATGCGATGAGCCGACATCGAGGTGCCAAACCTCCCCGTCGATGTGAACTCTTGGGGGAGATCAGCCTGTTATCCCTAGAGTAACTTTTATCCGTTGAGTGACGACTTTTCCACTCAATATCGCCAGATCACTAAGACCGACTTTCGTCTCTGTTCGACTTGTAGGTCTCACAGTCAAGCTTCCTTATGCCTTTACACTCTTCGATCGATTTCTGACCGATCTGAGGAAACCTTTGTACGCCTCCGTTACCTTTTGGGAGGCGACCGCCCCAGTCAAACTGCCCGCCTGAAACTGTCCCCTGACCGGCTAACGATACAGGGTTAGAATTCTAGTTTTATGAGAGTGGTATCTCACTGATGGCTCAATTACTCCCGTAAGAATAACGTCAAAGCCTCCCACCTATGCTGCGCAAATAAAACCCGAAACCAATTTCAAGTTACAGTAAAGCTTCATAGGGTCTTTCTGTCCTGGTGCAGGTAGTCCGCATCTTCACAGACAAGTCTATTTCACCGAGTCTCTCTCTGAGACAGTGTCCAAATCGTTACGCCTTTCGTGCGGGTCGGAACTTACCCGACAAGGAATTTCGCTACCTTAGGACCGTTATAGTTACGGCCGCCGTTCACCGGGGCTTCAGTTATCAGCGTCGTAAAAAACTAACCAACTTCTTTAACCTTCCGGCACTGGGCAGGCGTCAGCCCCCATACGTTGTCTTACAACTTAGCGGAGACCTGTGTTTTTGGTAAACAGTCGCTTGGACCTTGTTATTGCAACCTAATAGGTACCCCTTCTCCCGAAGTTACAGGGTTATTTTGCCGAGTTCCTTAGAGAGAGTTATCTCGCGCCCTTTGGTATACTCTACCAACCCACCTGTGTCGGTTTAGAGTACAGGTATTCTTTATTTATGACAGTGCAAGCTTTTCTTGGAAGTATAACATCAACTACTTCATATAACGCGCACGTTATTCCGTATTCATGACTTAGCTCAAAGTATTTTCTCTACTTCTCAACACCTCGTACACTTAAACCAATAACCAATATTTGGCTAGTCTAGCTGTCTTCGTCCCTCGTTGTCAATAAAGAATAGTATAGGAATATTAACCTATTGTCCATCGACTACGCTTTTCAGCCTCGCCTTAGGTCCTGACTTACCCCCCGCGGACGAGCCTTCCGGAGGAAACCTTAGGTTTTCAGGGCATCGGATTCTCACCCATGTTTTCGCTACTCAAGCCGACATTCTCACTTCTGCTTCGTCCACGCCCGCTTACGCTAACGCTTCAATCTATAACAGAACGCTCCCCTACCGATATAATTATTTATTATTATTTTTAATATCTCACAGCTTCGGCAAATTACTTAGTCCCGTTCATTTTCGGCGCAGGATTACTCGACCAGTGAGCTATTACGCACTCTTTAAAGGATTGCTGCTTCTAAGCAAACCTCCTGGTTGTTTAAGTCTTCCCACCTCCTTTACCACTTAGTAATTATTTAGGGGCCTTAGCTGGTGATCTGGGCTGTTTCCCTCTTGACAATGGAGCTTATCCCCCATAGTCTTACTGGTTAGCTATACACTTAGTATTCTTAGTTTGCGTCGATTTGGTACCGAATTACCAGCCCGCACCGAAACAGTGCTTTACCCCTAAGCTATAACGCTAACCGCTGCGCCTAAACACATTTCGGGGAGAACCAGCTAGCTCCGAATTCGATTGGCATTTCACCCCTAACCACAGCTCATCTGCTGATTTTTCAACATCAGTCAGTTCGGACCTCCACTTAGTATTACCGAAGCTTCATCCTGGCCATGGTTAGATCATCCGGGTTCGGGTCCGT